TACTGGTTTCTCATGTGGAACCATAGAAGGAATTCAATCACTACTAATTGGTATCTTTATTTATGCATTAATGACGATAGATGCATTCGCCATAGTTTTAGCATTACGGCAAACCCGTGTCAAATATATAGCAGATTTGGGCGCTCTAGCCAAAACGAATCCTATTTCGGCTATAACCTTCTCCATTACTATGTTCTCATACGTAGGAATACCCCCGTTAGCCGGCTTTTGTAGCAAATTCTATTTGTTCTTCGCCGCTTTGGGTTGTGGGGCTTACTTCCTAGCCCCAGTGGGAGTAGTGACTAGCGTTATAGGTTGTTGGGCGGCCGGAAGGTTGCCACGAGTCAGTTTGGGGGACCGAAGGCAGTTCTCCGTGCACCGGACACGTAGCTTACCGAATCAGTTGCGACACCGATGGGAATGCATGCTACGAAAGATAGGGTCGAGTCTGAAACATCAACCGTCTACTCAATATCCTTGTACGAGTCCACAATCACTACACGAGATGAACCTTGGTTTGGTGAATTGAAGTTGGCCTTAGGTGTAAAAAAAAAGGACTCCCAGTTACTGCGCGCGATCGTATACTGAGGTGCTCCCCGCCGGTTGTTGGAACGACGCGAGCCGGGCCTCCATTCAGAAAGATAAAGGGTCCAAACAAAAGTCAAAATAGGGGGTTACAAATTCCCCATCTCATTGGGGGCGGAAAACGAATCGACATCTCGATGTGATACAGCCTTTTATATTTTTGTTGGGAAAGAACGGCGAAGTCCATCCGAACCGTCCAATGAAGAATAAGAGGAGAGCAAAGCGCCAATGGCGCGCGAAGCGCATGCGAAAGGGGCACGGAGAAAAAAAAGAAGTGTGGAGGATAAGCAGCCGAGCTCATTCCCTTCGCTTCCTGGGCCCCAAGCAGTGCAGTCTTTCCTGGCCAAATCCTTGATTTGGGGCTTCTTGCTACGCTACTTAACTATAGAAATCCATTTTTTTTTTAGTCATTAATAGAAAGATAGATCCATCCATCTATCCTATCCGATTTAGATTTTGATATCTAAAAAAGAATCGATTTCATTCAACGTTTGATTCAAAGAACTGCGCTTAGCCCCCCGCTCATGAAACGGCTCTGCTGCAATGGATGGCAGAGGGTCCGTAGTACCCAAAGCACTGGAATGGTCCAGTAGCCGGGAAGGGGCCTAGAAGTGCCAACTACTACACCACACTACACTCGGCTCTACACATTTACAGAGCTAACCCCTGTCCAGTCCCTGGCAGAGTGAAGGGGGCTTCCATCCTTTTTCCCTATCCCCTCAGGCTAACGGGTACTTATTCAGGGGGGGGAGGAGCCCCGATAAGCACTGTTGAGAGGAAGATCCTGGGCCCCTCCTCATTCTCTACAGGGTTCCCTTTCTTCAACATAGGTGACAACGAGCGGGGCAGAGATGGAAGAGATCGAACACGAGAATAAGAAGCAAGCTCGCCTTCCTGATCATTTTGAGAGAGAGGGATGGAGAAAGTGGACAAAACAGACTCGCATTTCCCAGTCGAAAAGATGGGTTCCTTTTTCGTCTTGCATTTTTCATCGAACAAATACGGAAAAAGAATCATATTGAAAACGTTCCTAACCCACCAACCCTTTCCTTCGTAGAGCCGTGTATTGTAATCCGAACCTGCCCGGAGCGAGTCTCCCATAGAGGCAAGTGAAGTTGGTGAGCCGTATGATGGGCAACTATCTCCTGCGGTTCGGAGAGGACTCAGCTGTTAGTTAGTACCCCCTTTCGGGGTGGACCTTTCACTCTATTTTATTATATACGCTTAGCGAAAAGAATGTTTTTTGATACACCTAGGACATGGATTTTATATGAACCAATGGATCGTGACAAGTCGTTACTACTAGCAATGACTTCGTCTTTCATTACTTCATCCTTTCCATATCCCTCTCCCTTGTTCTCAGTTACTCATCAAATGGCACTCAGTTCATATCTTTAAGTTCGATCATTGACAAGGTTCAAAGAAAGGGTGGGCCATTGATAAAGAATCGATTCCAAAGCACAATGCTAGCAAGGGCCTCCGCTTTTCTTTTCATAAAAGACAGTTCCATTCGATTAGTTAGCTCGTAGTCAGTCTTTACTTAACTTAAAAAGCAAGAAAACGAATGCGCGAACCTCCGTCAAGTAAATAAAGTTTCGCGCAGCTCAATCCCTTGCTTGTTCCCAAGAGTCCCATGTCTTTCTTGATTGGTAAACCCAACCAGCGATTTCCAACAAACAAGTCTTTCCTCTTGTTGGGGGGAGCAGTTAAAAAATGAACCAAAGCAAATGAAATTCTTTAATATAATATTATTATGAATGCCATCAAAGCATGTCATAGAAGATTTCAGTCTTATTTGTTCAACTTGAAGAAATTTTATTCAACTAGTAGTAAAAAGTCTGCTGTTATGGAGAGTGTCTTTTTAGGTCAAGCTTAAGATCTTATATATGCTATATATACTCTTTTTGTTCTATCTATTATTAATAAATTAATAAATACCTTCTCATGGCTATGAAATTAGATTATTACTGGGTGGGGTACCGCAAACAAACTTGAAATCGGGTGGAAAGCCGTCAGTCTGACCCCCTTGGGAATCCTGCCCCAAGGCAAGGAACCAAATTCCCTTCTTTTTTTACTCGTTCTAATTTTTTATGGAATTTGTTGGTATTTGATCATCCCCCCGGGTTTGAATGATGGGTCCACTCTACTTTTACTTGTCAAAACCATTTTAGGTGGTCTTTCGTTAAATACGTTAAGCTCCCTTTTCCTCTTTTTAAGTGTCATAGCTAACAATTGGGGGCGAGCCCCAATGGACTTGACCTTAGGTAGAGGTAGGGCTGGTGTATGTGTATGCCTTACAACACCCCTCGACCCACCCGCTCCTATCAACATCCCCAGCCCTCTTGAACTTATCTTTTTTATGCTGCTCACTATCAGTTTGGTCTTACTGCTGGTTCATTTAGTTATTCAAAAGGGAGGAGGAAAACGAGATAATGATAATGGAGGAGGAGGAGGGTAAGGGCGGGGGACATCAAATGGATTAGAGTTTGAACAGAACTGGAAGAGGTTCGATTCCTCTTTGATGTTGTTAAGCCAAGAGCGCAAAGCGCATGCGCGAAATGAGAGCTAGAGGAATGGGAAGGGTAGCTGCTAAGACTAGAGGATACTGCCAAGGAATCTCTCCTCAAATATAAAAAGAGAATGTATAAAGGAAATCTTCTTTCTTATTAGCAGGCGCATCAACCGAGACAGAGTCTTCAGAAGGCTTCCTCGCAGCTTCGTATTGATAGGGGCTATTTTGCATAATAAGAAATCCTCAGTAGAAAGCCCCTACTAGAGAGCCTCAGAACTTGAGATCCCGGAAATGGAATGGGGCATTCAAAGAAGTTTCAAGAGCTCTTTTCGTTAGAGAAACTTGGTCATTGAATGAATTAAATTCCCACGATCAGCTTGACCCTTGCTTGATGGTAAGGAAGAGGACCGACAACGGAAAAGAAGGAAGAAAAGGGAGCAGAATGCCACTCGACAAGAGGGAAAAGCACCGCACTATAAGAAAAAGAAAGGAAATGAGCCCATCACCTATCTGAAGCTGAAGGAATGAAAGCATTAGAGTCTTGATCCCCTGCTTAACCTGAAACCTCTCAAGCCAGGGAAAGATTTCAAGTTCAGACTATGATGACTGGCATCCTCACTTACGCAACGAAATGGAGTTGATGGAGTAGCCAGTGCCCTTGAGTTATTCTCTTCGGTATCGCCTTGAAAAACAGAATAGAAGAAAGGTTAACAGAAAGTCTCACAAAGAAGAAGAGAAGATGAAGTCTAACAGCAGGTCTTGGGGATAACAGTAGATTGATGAGTGATCCCCTCTGAGGGAAGGTAGGACATTCTGAACCTTAACCTCTATTGGATGAAGCAACCATATAACTGACGATATTGATTTTGTAGCGAGATCAGTTACACTAGCCCGGGCATCATCGCTGTCTTAGCGCGAACAGTCTGTAGCCAAAACAGAGTAGAGATTCAAATGGAGGGATGTGAAGAGAAATGACACCAGACCGACCGGAAAGGGAAGAAGTAGCTACCATTTCACTTTTCCTTTACATGCTTTCCCCTGTCACTCTGATGTCACTGTCAACAAGAAAGAGATAGATATAGACAGGGGGAAGTGAGGGTGAGGGAGGAGAAGAAAGGGTGTCAGGGACGAAAGAAAAAGTACCCAATAGAGACAATAGATCACGTAGTCCCCGGAGTAAAATACCGAACCTTAATCTAACTCTTCTTCATCCTTTGCCCTGACTAAATCATCCCACTAGGAAAGAACACCTTCCGCCAGATAAGAACGTACCTTCTTACTTAGCTCTTCTATAGGAAGGGCTTTGATAGTCGTTTTTAGCAGTTCGAAGATCCAAGCTGGGAATGATTGACTTTACCTTTTTTCTTAAACTGAAAGGCATGAATGTGGAGCGAAAGAACTCTCTTTAGAGAGGCTCTGCAACCTCTTCTCCGATCGTAGAATAATTTATTTTAGGTAATAAATAAGATCGAAAAGAAAGCAAAGCATTCCAAAGGAAACGAGAGTACCAATACCGACCTCCCGCTGACTACCTTCGCTATGATCATATCCGAAAGGCAGGACCAATAGGAAATTGAATTCTTCTGGGAGTCAAGTAAGGGCATGGCTTAAAGAAGCGAGTGAGTCTTGGAAAGGTATTATCGAAGTCACTTCCAGATAAAAATTATTTTCTTTTGGGGTTCCCGGCTTATTTATTCTAAGCTAGCGAAAATCCGTTCTTTCAAAGACTAGAAATATAATATAAAAAAAGAATCAAAAGGGCTAGAATTAGCTAACGAATGCTCCTCTCCTAGGGGAGAATGCTTTCATAAACTCTGATAGCTCTTGCCGACTCAGAACGAATAGTTAGCGGTGAAGAAGAATCAAAGTAGTTGTTGCTTCTTGGCAGTTAGCTCTCCAGGTAGGTCACCGAGGGCGAGGGGAGACAAGTCACTAACTACAGTGCCAAAGAAAGCAATTGCATGTGTCAAGCATAGTGGCATGCTCTGTAGCCGGGGAATTGGGGATTCTTTCTAGGTACCAAAGGCCGATGAAACTCTTTCAAATGGGCTGCTTCCTTGTTCTATCAAACAAGCTTGTAAACTCCTGAGCCCATCGTCCGTCTTGTTTTGCTGCTTAAAGAGAGGTTTATTTACCTCCCGACGCTGGGGAAGGCTCGTCGAGACCTCCATGCCATCTTTGGCTCTTCTCTTTTCAGCTTTGACATGACATTAGATAGCTTGCCGCGGAACGTCTTTCTTCTAGATTACCTTAACTTAAGGGGTATACGGCTCATCCGTAGGGCTGCTAGAAGGCATTGGTTCCGATTCCGTATGGCTACTGAGAATGACCCTAAGACATCGGTCTAACATTCTTGCCATGTCATAAGCAGGATTCGACCGAAGGGTGAGGATATGACCGGGTTTAAGACTAGAAAAGCTAGGAAAGCTGCCCTTACACGGAAAGGAAGACAAGAACCGGATTTCTTACCTCTTAGTATCAGGACTTAGAATTTGCTTCTTTGACACCAAAGAAAGAAAAGCTCAAAGCACTCTTGGCAAGGTTAGAAAAATGCCCTAGACATCAAGTTCTATAGGGAAAAGTGCCTTGCTTAAGCCACAGGGCTCGATCGGGCTCAAATACCAGATATCAAGATCCAAGGCATACCGGACTCCCGAAGGGAAGGCCAAAGAATGCCCTCTTTGGCTCTTTGATAGAAGGAGCTATTAGGGGAATATCCGCTCTTTTAGTCCACTCTTTGAGACCGTGGGGCATGAACACGAAGAGGAGACTTTTCATTAGCGCAGTGAAAGGAAAATATGGTACTTCTATAGCTTTCACGTGGCGAGAGGGAGAAAGAAATAGCAAGTACCACTCTGTCTCTTTGAACGAATCCGAAGTTCGAAGGGGAGATTGATTTGAACCTAAATCCTTTTTTCGCCCATGTGTCTATGAAGAGGAGCTTTTAAGCTAAGCAACTTCTTTCGCCTTTAGCTTGACAGTAGGAATGTGATCTTTGCCTTTAAGCTTTGAGCAAGACACCTTGGCAGTCTAATCTATAGAACCGGATAGGCAAATTAGTGAGTGTGGTTCAATAGCATTTTATCTTGTTTCATCAGTTGCCATTGGTCCTGTCGTATAAAAGGCATGGCCTTGTGTAAAGGAAGAAAACGGCGCTATCGAATCCGTTAATCCGCATTAGCGCAAATCCGATCTTTTCGGGGTTGAAGGAGTAAGCGCAGCTATTCAATCCGCATCTGGCTTGACTGCTGGAAAAGCTTTACCCTCTTCTTTTCTTGTTCACTCCACCATCTGTGGAAAGCTTTTAACAAGGATCATTTGGGCAAGATTAGGTCTCCTTTTCCTGCTCAAACGTTCGAGTTAGCCGCTTTCCGACACCTGGTCGAGTTTGTGAACTCTAGAGGTGAACAATGGAATCAGGGCACTCTTTGGCCTGAAAGGACAAGGTTTGCCTTTGATCCCAATAAGAAGCTTTTCTCCGGCATTTACCTTGATTATTTTGAAGGTCATGTCGGTCCGTAGGGTGGGGAAGGCAACTGGTAATACGCTAATATAGTACATAAAGCCTGAAAGACCCTATACTTGTACAGGGCTAGAGACTAGAGGCTCCCCAGGTAATCAATCTCCGGAGAAGAACTAAGACTGGCATTGGCTGAAATGGAGCTTGCCCCAGGTACGAAATGCCTGCAAGGGAAGGACATCGGTCTGTCCCCGACTCCTCTGAGACTTAGACGGATAGACTCGTTAGACACGCTATTAATGGTATAAAAGGTGGGCCCCTAGACTGTTAGCTCGCCTGCGCCCAGTACTCTTTCACTTTATGGCTAGCCTTAGAAGGAGCTTTTGAGCTCAAATCCTTATTTGACTAAGCTTGATCACTGGCTTGAAAAAGATTCTTTTATTTCTTCTTCCTGCGGGAGATAAAAGAGCTTTTCCAATTTGAACACTTGAAATAGTGCTTACTCCGCCCCTTACTGATGGATTGACTTTGCCCACTGAAAGGGATTCTAAGTCAAAGGCTGGAAAACAGGAATTTGATGATATGCCAAAATAGCACAGGAGGAAATATTTTAGTGAAAGCGAAGCACTAACCTATGCGTCTACATCTCAAAGAAAGACTCGGCTGTAAGACTGCTTGAAGGGCTTGAAAAAAAGTCCAATTCAACAGGCGTGTAACTGGTTGAGCAAAGGACTGCAACTCAATCGATGGCTGGAATGATCATATGAGAGTCTGACCCTTACTGGCACTACTCCTCCCAAAAGGGGACTAGGCGGGCTATAAGGTACATAACTAGAAGATAGAGGCAGGAAACTGAACTTCCTTAATCCCGGCTTCGCTAAAAGCACCTCACGGTCCTATGCCTCCTTTCTTAACTGGACGAATAGGAGAGTCAGAAGGGCTTGGCTGATGGACTAGTTAGAGTTTTTGGACGAAAGAGTGAAAATCAATCGAATCAAAGACTTGTTGCCTAGGAGTTTCAAGCTTAGCTCGTCTTTCCTGCTATGATTCCAAACAAACATAGTAACTATTTAAGCTCTTTCATTCCGTTAAATATTATCTGCCGTTGCAGGTCCTTTCTTTATTCATGCTAAATCTGAACCGATTTTCAAGTCTTCTTAGTCTGCATCCATTCCTTCATCCCTTGAGTACGAAGGGATAGCTATTCAAAGCAAAGAGAAAGTGGTGAGAAGATCGGGATTTTATGCTTTCTTAGCCTAGTCTGTTAACGGAGGAGAAAGGTCAATCTCGCCCTTCGGGCAACACCAAGGCAAGATCGATTCAAGTCAAGTACAAGCCAAAGCCCAATTATCAGCCTTAGATAAGAAGACCTAAACGCGTGTATAGTGCTGCACGACTGGTAAGATAAAGGAGAGCCTTCCAAGTGTGCATCAGACTAGTAAATAGATTAACTACCAGCTAAGCTAATAGGATGGTGGCATAGCAAGGAAGTCCCCCTCAGAGAGGTGGGCCGGGTATGAGCGAGTCGAGACCATGGATACGACCTTCTCAGTAGATCGCCAAGGTGAGACTCTTGAATCAAAGGTAGACAGCCTAAGAGGCTTCATTCCAAGGGGCAAACAGTAGTTTATTCAAGAAGATCTGGGCCTAATAGAGCGCAGAAGACTTTCCCGAAAGAAAGATTGTTTTCTATTAAAAAGAGAATCTCAGAAGCTAAGCTTTGAAAAGGCACTGCTCTAACCGGCGTATGTGCCTAGATTAGGACTAGCTGCCGGCCACTTGACTCTTTCCTATATGGATGGGAAGCATAAAGGAATTCTTCTATGACTCTAGGCTCAAGGCCATGGATCACTCTTATTATAGAGAAATCCGGTAATTGAACTCCTCGTACTAAAACCTGTCCTCCACTATCTCTATTTTGAGAAAATCCCTGGAGTAACAGAGCCGGCTACAAGACGCGGATCCTAAAATGAGACGAAGCTTCCGTGGACATCAGCATCGTTGGGTGTACTATACTATACCATTAAGGATAGTGCCCCTTTACCTTTGGTGGGCATTAGCCCTATCTAACCTTAAGTGGGAAAGAGATGAAGAGGGCATAGCATGAAGTCGATATGAATCGCTTTGCTACATTATTCCCTTCTCTAATTCGTGTATCGCCATTGCAGGTCTTCCTCCACTAGCAGGTTTTTTCGGAAAACTTCATTTATTCTGGTGTGGATGGCAAGCAGGCCTATATTTTTTGGTTTTAATAGGACTTCTTACAAGCGTTGTTTCCATCTACTATTATCTAAAAATAATTAAGTTATTAATGACTGGACGAAACCAAGAAATAACTCCTTACGTGCGAAATTATAGAAGGTCTCCTTTAAGTTTAAGATCAAACAATTCCATCGAATTGAGTATGATTATATGTGTGATAGCATCTACTATACCAGGAATATCAATGAACCCCATTATTGAAATTGCTCAGGATACCCTTTTTTAGCTTCTAGAATCTATCTATTTATAAGTTCAATTCTTATCAACTCTTATCTTTACTAACTGGAATCAAAGAATTAGTAGATCTGTTCCACCCAAAATGGGAATGGGCTAGGGTTATGAACTTATAATCTATAATCTGACGATCGAGTCGATTTCATGATTATAAGTTCATTCCATAGCGGACGACAATAGGATAGGATTATATACATTCGAGCGTATCTAAATGGATACTCTGCTTACATATAGATCTCTGCGTCATTCCATTTAGGATTGGGAATAGGCGTATGCTTTTTAAATATCTCTCCTTTTTTAAGACCCTTTAACCTATTTTGGCTTCTTTCTATTGAAATTGAAGCCAAAAATAGGTTAGATTGTCCACTTTTTATCGAATATATAATATAAATATATAATATCTCTATCTTTCGGATAATTCAAATCGAACCAATTGGATGTCCGACTCGGGCCTATATGACAGGACCGATCAATAAAAAAACTTTCAAATTCCACTTTTTTCATGTATTCCATACATAACACTAAATAGATATCATATTTATGGAATACAATTCACTTTGAAGATGCCTTGGTGGTGAAATGGTAGACACGCGAGACTCAAAATCTCGTGCTAAACAGCGTGGAGGTTCGAGTCCTCTTCAAGGCATAATATTGAGATTTCTTATTGAATTGGAATAAGTTCGCCAGCAGGTCACAAAATTTTGATGATTTTCTGGATCTAATGAATGGAGAGTCCGTTTTGAAAAAGTCCGCCCTGCACCCGCCGAATTATATGCTTGAACAGGAATCACACAGGGTTACAATAGAAACCTCTAGTAAAATTACCACCCGTAAACCAACGGATAAAGGACATTACATAGTCTGTTTTAGAGATTGGTGACTTACCTATTCAATCAATGACTTTTGCCCCGGACATTCGAAAAAGTGGGTACTATACTCTCAGGTCGGGTTAATTCCATAATAGACGCCTGTTGGCATGCCAACCTTCCTTTTCCTTTCTTCAGCACCTATAAAGAAAGAGAATTCAGTACTTATTGGTCCTTAATATCTGAATAGGACAAACCATCCCGTAGATCTCTTTGTTTACTTCAGAACAAGACAATTAGAGTTAGTCTCAGTCAACAAGAATGTTTATTATTGATTGATATTAGGGGATGTTTCAATTGAGAAGATCCCCTAAATATCAATTTGAGACGAAGAGAAAGAAAGTATCTATTTTATTTAGTTATTCGGTTAAACCAAAGATTCGTTATTGGAAGAGATAGCAACAACCATCTCGTCCGGGAAAAGCCATTGTTTTCTCAACAATGTCTTTGTCATTTCATCCAATAGCGTTCCATTAGATAGAAAAAGATTTGATAAATATTGATAACTCTCCAATAGAGTATTAGAACGGAAAAATCCAGTCGATAATGAACTATTGGTTCTAAGCCATCTCTGTCGATGAATCAACAATTCAAAATGCTTTTCTTGTGTATTCTTCATAAACCAGGGTTGATTTATATATTTCCAATAATCTTTGTCTGTTTGGGAAGTCAGAAGTACCCTTGACATCTCTTCATCTGCAAAGAATTCTCGATGTGAAAACACAGAAACAAAAGTCTCATCTTTGAATAGCAAAAAGAGTGGATCCGCGGGTTCCCAAATGAATTGGCTTATTCGAAAAATGCCTTGCTCTTTGAAAGATCTATCTCGTGTCTGGTACTGCATGATTTCATCCTGCAAGAACTCCGAATAGTTCTCTTGAAGCTTATCCTCTTCATCATAACTGATCTGCTTGTCTCGAAATGACCCCTCCCGGAAATCCCAATTCATTGGATCTTTCGATACAATCAAATAAAAAGCCCCAAGGGCGCCATATTCTAGGGGCCCAAACTATGTGATTGAATAATTCCTCCTCTATCTGTTGCGGATTGAGGACTCCTCCCCCTTCTTCAAACTCCGATTCATATTTGTCATAGAGAAATCTCTGATCAACGATAGAATTAAATCCATTTTTCATCATATTTAAGGGATTCCTTGGTTCGGGCCGAAGAAACAATGTCACTCGATCATTATCAAACTGACTGCAATCTTTTTCTGTGGGTGAGGATCCTACTAGAGCGCCTTCTACTTCTAATAAGCCTTGAAGTAGATCAGAATCATTCTCAACGAGTCTATAAGAAGTGATCCCATTTTTTTCCTTAGATTCCGGTAGAGACCAAAGGTCTTGAGCGACCGATCCGGCAGAACAACTTAAAAGATAAAGAAGTATCGTTAATTTCTTCATGCTTGTTCCAAGTTCGAAGTACCATTTGTATAAGAAAGAATCCCCCTCGATACATGATTTCTTCTTCATATAAATAGATATTGGATCTATGGAGCAATTACTTAAAAGTAGATTTTGTGAAACAGCCCTCCCGACCTGATAGAAAAGGATCCCATGATCCTGAACCGATCTTACCTTAGATCGCAAATCCCAAGTTTGTTTATGAAGAGCATATCTAATTATATTAGTGTCTATTATAGATTTCTTTTGTATAATACTAATTGATAGGGCCTCATTGGTAAGTGCTACAAGATCTCGTACATTGGAACCCATCGTTATGGACCCAAATCCATTAGTATGGAACATTTTCTTTTCCAAGTGAAATCCCCTCGTATATGAAAGAGTAAAAAAGTGCTTTCGTTGTTGTGGAATAAGAAGCCTTCGTATCTTAATGCATGTATTTAATTTATCCGGAGCGATTAGAGCGGGATCTACCTTTTGGGGAATATGAGTTGAAGCAATAACAAGAATCTTTCCAGTGGAACATCTTTGACTATCCCTAGAGAGATAGTTCACGAATAGACCAAGGGATAAGTCATTTGACTCATTCATATTCAGATCATGAATGTTTGGAATCCAAATTATACAAGGAGACATTGCTTTTGCTAATTCGAATTGAAGGGTGATCAAAAATCGGTCTATTTCCGGTATCAGATCCCTAGGTAGCACATCTTTTATAGTTATAAACTTGAGCTTCCTATCAAGGTCACGGTCGAAATCCTCACTATCATCACTATCATCACTATCGTAACTATAGTTACTATCCGGATTCTCGTTACTAGGTAAAAGACTGTAAATGGTACCCTCTCTATCATCAAAAATTTTCTCTTCACTATCATTCTCATCAATATTAATACCCTTAGGATGGTTATCCAGGAACTTGTTCAGAAATACTGTAATGAAAGGAACATAAGAGTTTTTCGCTAGGTATTTGACCAAAAAGGATCGTCCAGTTCCTATAGAACCAATCACTAAAATACCCCCTCCTAGGGGTTGGGCTAAGCGGAGCGAAAAGGGTTTCGCATTGGATGGGAAATCAAAACTACTAGCCACCCGCGGGGTTTGTGAATAGGTTATTGTCTGATAATGAGCAAGGAATATCCGTCTTTCTTCTATAAAATTTGCTAATTGTTCAAGAGCAACTAGAAAGAAATTCTTTAACCAGAAAGAATGAAGTCCCGATGTAGGATACCTATCCAGAAGTTTTCGCAACTCAATCATGTAGGATGGAATCATCAAAGATTTGACCTGTTGGAACTCTGTCTGTAACTCACCATACAATCGAGAAACAAAGAGAAGATGTGTAAAAATGAGATATCCAGTAACAAGAAGAAGGAAAAGGATTGAATAGCGGAACTCCTTAATATTTAGCGATCTCAGATGTGTCGATGGTGACTCATTATTTCGATCAAAAATTTCTTCGCGCAGAAGATTATGGAAAGATTTACTCGAAATCTCACTTATCAGATTCCATTGTGAAAGACACAATTTTTTCTTAATAATTCCCAATAATATATCTGATCCATGCATAATATCATGAAAAATGGATATAAATTTTTGAAATTTTTTACTACTACTTAGTATCGACACTAGGTCTGAAAAAGTATTGAAAAAGATTACTTTTAGATATTTGTACCCTGTGGAGGTAAGTAACCATGGTATATATCTTTTGAATCGATTCAATTTTGAGAGAGTTTTCAAAACACTATCTCTTTGAAAGGTTCTATACATCTCCCCTTTCTCAAGGGATTTTTTTACTTACATAAGGATTGCGTTTTTTCCTCTTTTCGGATGGGAAATATTTCTCAGAATATGGAGTTTGAATCAAACCCATGTTGGAATTGAAATTGAGATACTTATGCAAGTTCTTCCTTTCTGAATCAGGTAGATTCAGATCTGAAAGAGGTTGAAAATCAAATCTTTCAAAATGGACTTTTTCTTCTTCTGTTATAGGTGTTCCAGAAATGTCTGCGATCGAGTAAAAAGTTCTATCGCTACCACTTTTTGGAAAATCCTTCGGTATGAATATGTTAGATACCTGTAATTCGATTGGTGAAAGAAGATCTCTCTCCAAAAAAGCATGTTTTTTTTTACCGCCGCACAAAGAAAATATTTTGTTTCGACTGAACAAGATATTGAGGAATTGTCCATACATAAAATCATAATTATTGATACAGGCCTTTTCCACATAAAAAGAGAATCTTGTGTTAAAATGGAAGCCTAAATAATATGGATTTTTCAAGAATCGCAATCGATTTGCTTTATAAAAATAGGATCTCAATGAACTTCTATGAAACGGTTTCACGGGATTCCACCAATTGTCTTGACCGTGGGATATCATTGATAAATAGGAATCCATCATCCTTTTTGGTATCTTATTGAACAAACATGGTGATATTGGTCCTCCATTGATCAATAATTTAGATTTTTGGGAAGTATGGTAGTCATCCAATAAGAAGGGTTTACTTTTTTTCAAATGACCTATTTGAAGACCTATTGATTCTAACAACTGATTACAGAGTGGATCATTCGGACCTTTCAATTCATGGATGTGGATCTGGGACCTATGAACGGGGATACTCCCGAAACTTACAAAGAAATAAGGAAGTGAATTAGACAAAAAGAGAAGAAACTTGGAAAAAAAGAAACAAAGTGATTTAGATAAATCTTTTTTGTCGATAACCTCAGACCAATTAATTGAATATTTATTCATACGTAATCGATCAAACACTACTTGAAAACGGCTATTCTGCTCGGAAATGAAATGGTCCAAATTTTCCTGGAAATTTTCGGTCCCATTGGACCATTTGTATCTATATGCATGAGGATCCCTATTCATCGATCCCTCGGTTCGAGAAATCCAAAGAAGAGGATCGAACCTTTTCTTCTGACTCTTTTTCCAATTTGAAAAATGTTGGTTGATCGTGTATTTCATTATAGTTCTATGATTCATAGTCTCATTTTCTAGTGGAGACCTTTGAATTCCATATTCGAAGTTGCGATCGAATCCATTCTTTTTAATGAATTGATTCCATACATTTCTTATGTACCCGTAGATACTATATTGTATTTGAATGAGATTTTGGATCAATCTATATTGATAGACTGCCTCCATTATGTTGTTACTAGTAAATACCACTCTTTTTGTTTTTGGATCTTCCAAATCATTCCCACAAGAGGTGCGGAGCCATTTTTTTATTACGATCCTTTGATAAAAAGATTCATTCTCTTCATAAAAAAGAGGAGGTAGAACCAATAAAGATTTCTTTTTTGATTCATTCCTGAATACCTCATTAGAAAAAGAAAGATTATGATACACCAGATACGGCTCGGTTATTGATAGATTGAATAGATCCGCCAGTTCGTGAAATCTCTCTTCTGATTCAAAATAGTGGTGTAACATGTATCCCCCCCTGTTCCGGTCCTGGAATAGATGCAATAAACCAAACAGTGGGTTTTTGTTCAATAAGGAAATCTTATTGGAACTATCAAGTTCATCCTTTGTAACCATATGACATCCTGGATCAGATGAAATAGGATGAATTGAGACAGTCTTTTGTAAATACATACTTATCTTGACTATATTTTCTATTTCTTTCTTTTCCGATCGCCTGGAAAAAAGAAAAGAAAAATCTTCTT